AGGTCGTGTTAAAGGGTTCAGTCTAATGATCCTTCATTTCATTCATGAAGGAGGCCTAGAATTAGAATAAAGAGGAAGACAGTTGATCTTAAGAGGATTGCGGTTAAGTGTCTTGATTCTAAGGCTAAGGGCAGGGGTAGGAGTAGAGCAAGTTCGATATCAAAAACTAGGAAAAGGACAGCAAGGAGAAAAAATCGTATTGAGAATGGGAGACGTGCGCTGTTTTTTGGGTCGAAACCGCATTCAAACGGGGAAGCCTTTTCTCGGTCTATTAAGGATCGGGCTGAGACAGCGATAATTGCAATTACTAAAAGAAGGATTACTGCAATTGCCATTGTGATATTTAAAATAATAAGTTTCATAAAAAGGATAGGTAGAATATAGATTTTTCCTATTTTCATTTACCTGCTAAGGACTTATTGCTTGGAAGGCAATTATACTTGGTTATACTATAAATGAATCAAGAGGGGCTATACCCCATGATCAAGGCTTAAACTTGAGGCAATAATCTGCCATCATGATCATCCTTGTACGAAGGTTAGATATTGTATTGTTTTATCTAAAAATGGCAAGTAAGAAAATTAGAGAAATGGCAGATGGCATAGGTTGTTATGGGAAGGAAATAAAATCAAGTGCCTGAATTAAGGGTGAAAAAAAGTGAAAAAAACAGCAAAAAACTGGAAAATTCCGAAAATTGGGCCCTTTGTAAGAGAAGTTTCCCTTGGTTTTTCAGAATTTTGTGGTTTGAGCGGAGTTATAGTAATAAGAGGGGGTATTTCTTCCTTGGGGGGGGGGGGGGGGGGGGGGGGGGGTGTCCGCAAAAGGGGGGTTTAAGAGGGAGTTGCCCAGTAATTATGGTGTAAAATAGCGTGTTAGGGGGGGGAAATATTCCTATAATAATGATAATTATCTATAAATAAATATAAAATCAATTCCCAGATATATTTATAAGTTAACATATATAAAAATTATCCAATTTATAATAAAAAAAAACAAAGTGAGCTAGAAAGTTAGCAATGGACTAGTTAACAGATAGTTGCCTATTTGGCTTTCACTTATTATACTAAGATTGGAGTAATAAATAATGGGAAAGAAATGATAATTGAGGGAGTTAGAAGATTTAGTTGAGAAAGGGGTTTTGTTGTTATTGGGTTTGTAGAGGTGATATATAGGTTAAATACTAGTGTAAGATAGTAAGAAAGGTTTATAGTTGAGCTGAGAATTAGAGTTATTGCAAGGAGTAGGTGGAGATTAGTGATGAGGGTGTCTAGGACTATGAGTTTAGGGATAAATCCGAGTAGGGGGGGTAGGCCTCCAAGGGATAGAAGGAGAATTACTGAAATGAAGTATTTGTTTGGTGAAATTATGAGGTTTGTTGATGTTTGTTTAATTGAATAGATGTTGGTTAGGTGGAGAGTTAGTATTAATGAGCCTGTAGTGATGGCATAGATGAGGAAATATAGAATTCCTATATAGATAGAATTGAAAAGTGCCCTTAAAATTCAGCCTAGATGACCAATTGAGGAGTATGCTAGAAGTGCTGTAAGTTGTGTTTGGTTTATTCCTATGATGCCTCCAATTAGGCCACTCATTATTGCAATAAGGAAAATAATTTTTTTTGATGGCAGGAATATAAAGGAAATTATGGCTAGGGGTGCCACTTTTTGCCATGTTGCTAGTAGAATACATATTAATCAGGAAGTTCTTGACATTACTGAAGGGAATCAAAAGTGGGTGGGTGCAGCTCCTAGTTTGATTATGAGAGCAATTCTTATAAAGATTAGGGGTATATCTTGATTTATAATGAGGATGAGGTTTTGGGAGTGTGTTAGATAAGAGATTAAGAAGATTCTTGAGCCGAGTGCTTGGGCAAGGAAGTATTTTACAGCGGCTTCTGACTCTAGCTTGTTGTTGCTTGTTAGTATTAATGGGATAAGAGATATAAGATTTAATTCTAGGGCCGCCCATATAATTAAGAAGGAATTAGATGAGATCACGGCGAAAGTACTGATGATTAGGGTGGTTATAAATAATATAATGTGGGGGAGGAGTAGGTACATTGATTGTAAAGAAAAGAGTCGAACTTTTCAGGGTTAGCTTAGAAGGCTATACTATCCCGGATTTTACTATATCATGAGAAATAGTTAAAGTTATTTTCTTCGAGTTAAAAGCTCGATGCTACAAGCTCTCTCATGAGATATTAAGAGGGGCCTCTATATTTAGTCTCATCAGGACTATCCGTTCATTCCGGCGTAATATCTATAGGATCGATGTTAGAGGAATGTTGATTAGGAGCATTATAATTGAGAATAAAAGGAATGTTTTTCATGTGAGATATATGAGATGATCGTATCGTATTCGCGGGAGGGTGCCGCGAATTCAGAGGAAGAGAAAGGAGATGGAGGTTGTTAGAGATACTTGGAGTTGGTTTTCTATAAATATAAATATCGATGTTGGGATAAAAAACACTACTGTAAGTATGCTGATGATAATGATATTTATGTATTCTGCTATGAAGATTAGTGCAAATGCCCCTCTTCTGTATTCTGTATTGAAGCCTGAGACAAGTTCTGATTCCCCCTCTGCGAAGTCAAAGGGTGTGCGGTTGGTTTCTGCTAATGTTGTTGTAAATCAGCATATGAAGAGGAGGGGAAATAGAATGAGTGGGGGGCAGGCTAGGAGATATGATATGGATGTTAAAGTAAGGGAGTGGAAGATTACTAGAGGCCTTAATAGAATTAATACTATGCTTACTTCATAGGAAATAGTTTGTGCTACTCTGCGGAGGGCTCCAAGAAGGGCATATTTTGAGTTGGAGGATCAGCCTGCTCCTAATGTGGTGTATACATTTAGACTAGAGATGCAAAGAAAGAGTAGTGCTCCTATTGTAATAAAGAATGAGGAGGTAGTTGAGGGGTAGAGTATTCATATTGTCAGTGCTAAAAATAGGCTGAGGGCAGGGGCTATTATGAATGTAGATATGTTTGCTAAAGAAGGTAATGATTGTTCTTTGAGAAAAAGTTTAAGGGCATCTGCTATAGGTTGTGGGAGTCCTATAATTGCTACTTTGTTTGGCCCTTTCCGTCTTTGGATGTATCCTAGAACTTTCCGCTCTAGAAGGGTAAAAAAGGCTATTGCTAGAAGTGCAGAGATGTAGATAATGAAACAAGCAAGGGCTGGATAGATCATAAGTTCTAAGAAGAGTCGAACTTCTTTTGTTGATTTTCAAAATCAAGGTTTCCGAAAGTAGAACTTGTCACTCGACTTTGGTCTCTATGTAGATGCAAACTACAGGTACTATATATACTAGGGTGGCTGAATAATGAGTAGATGTTATCTGTGGGCTGATCCTAAGTCAGGTGCATACTCTGCCAACTCATTAAAGTTGGTTGGTTTATGAGGATTTATAAATTTCTGTGAGGTAAATATATTTTATAGTTTACGGTCCTTTCGTACTAGTAAGCTTTGTTTTATATAAAGATAGAATCTAACCTGGCTTACGCCGGTCTGAACTCAGCTCATGTAGGATATTAAGGGTTGAACAAACCCACTTCTCAGACTGCTTCATCTGAGGGATTTTCCTAAGCCAACATCGAGGTGCCAAGCCTTCCTGTAGATTTGGGCTCCGGAGGAAGATTAGTCTGTTATCCCTGCGGTAGCTATTTCTTGTGATCGGTAAGGGATCATTTAGATGACGTAGGGTCTTTGGTGTTACGGAAGATTGATATATTCCGTTGTCGCCCCAACAAAAGTTTCTATGCGAGATGGGGTAAGGCAAGTGTTAGGGGTCGCATATTAAGCTAAAGCTCGACGGGGTCTTCTTGTCTTTTATATAAATTCAGGCTTCTTCACCTGAGGATAAATTTTTATGGTTATGAATGAGACAGTCTTATTCTCGTTTGCCCTTTCATACTAGCCTTCAATTAAAAGGCAAATTATTATGCTACCTTTGCACGGTCAGGGTACCGCGGCCGTTAATAATTACACTGGGCAGGGTGTACCTGTAATAGAGGGTGCTACAGGCAATGTTTTTGTTAAACAGTCGGAATAAAGAGTTGCCGAGTTCCTTATTCATATATTGGATTTTTGTGTTTTATTGGGTTGGGGAATACTGATCTTTGCATAGTATAAGTTATTGTGGGTTTTATAATTTATTTCAGAAAGTGAGTATTTTTTTGAAATTTTAGTTTGGATACTATAACGTAATGTTATGGTGGCTGGTTTTAGGCCTACATAGTTATAATTATTTTGATTTAATAAGGTGTAATAATTAAGCTTGTCCTTAATTATGTTTCATAGCTGGGAGAGGTGGGAGCGAGGAACAGCTTGAGCAGATTAGACTGGGAACTGAAAAACCAGCTATATTTTAGTGCGATAGGTATGTAGCCTCTGACAGTTACTTTTATAATAATATTGTTACATTAATTATTGGGCTCTTAGCAAGTAATAGTCAGCTCACTAAATTTCGGGGAGGAGTATGTTAGCATTATTCTTGCAAAGCCATGATGCAAAAGGTACGAGGTCTTCTTTTTAGATTTTATTTTTGTCCTTGCGGTTAGGGTGGCTATAATTTTTGTGGGTTAAAGACGGAAGAATTATAAAGCGAAGTAGCTAGACATTAGCTTTTTTCCGGTGTAAGGGGAAGAATTAATATTACTTCGATTGGTGCAATTTCCATTACACCAACTATGTTACGACTTATCTCCCCTTTCGGCGAGAGTGACGGGCGATTTGTGCATATCTAAGTTTGCCAGATTCATTATATTATGACTTGATATAATTACTTCCAAGTCCAGCTTCAATGTGGAATAAATTACATATTGGTAGAATCTGTTGTTTAGGGTGTAACCCATTTCTCCCTTATTATTGGCTGCATTAAGACCTGAGATTAAGGTGGTAGATCTTTTTGTCTACATTTTTTCAAAGTAGGCTGAGACGGCAATATACAGGCTGGTTATCAAAATAAGGTTGTTTGTCTCGTGGGTTGTCGTATTAAAGAACAGGTTCCCCTGGTTGGTTTAGATACCGCCAAGATTTTTAGGTTTAGAACAGTTGTTTTTACTACCCGGGTATTTTTTGTTGGCTTAATATAGAAGGGTCTCTAATCCTTGTTTTTGTTTAAGCTTTCGTGGAGGGGTAATTAGACATAAAGGTTTAATATTATCTTAAATTGGACCTATAGAATTTAGTTTTTTATGTCAGAGTTTGTTCCACTTACCCGTTGGTAATGGCTAGGGGCTATCGTTTAACCGCGGTTGCTGGCACGATTTTTACCACCTCTTTTCATTTCTTCCATTATTTGTCTTACAATTTGTTTAGGTCTTTATATTGCGGCGTTTAGAGATATTTAATATATGGGGGTTATACGGGGTTGAAAGGTTTGCATATATGAAATTAAGGAGAGCCATTAGTTTTGCTAGATTCAAACAATTGATAAGAGACATTAGTCATTATCGGGTTATGAGCCCGATAGCTTATAGTTTAGCTTATCTTATCATAAGCCATAGTATTATATACACTTTTAAATCTGCAGTTTAATGTTGTCTGTTCAACTATAGGGCTATAGCAGGATATCTGGTTTCATGATGAGTAAGGCAATAGGAGCTAAGTGAAAGAAAATAGAGGAGAAGTGGTTAGAAAATACAATATTTAGAGGGTTAAGGAAGGTAGGGAATGGGCCGTGCTGAGAGGCTGTATAGAGGTACAGGGAGTAGGCTGCGCTTAGAAATGTTAATATTGCTAAAGTAAGTCAGGTAAAGGGGGAGAAGGAAAGGATTCTTATAATTAGGATAATTTCCCTAAATAGATTAATTGAGGGAGGTGCAGCTATATTGGCTGCGCTAAGGAGGAATCATCATAGTGCTATATATGGTGAAATTATTGCAAGGCCCTTTGTAATGTATAGGCTTCGTGTGTTAGTTGATTCATAGGTTATGTTTGCGATAGCGAAGAGTGCAGAGGAAGATAGACCGTGGGCAACTATTATAAAGGTTGCACCGAAAAATCCTATTTTAGTGAAGGAGAGGGCTCCGGCAATTAATAGTCCTATATGTCCAACAGATGAGTAAGCAATTAAGGCTTTTAGGTCTGTTTGTCGCAGGCAGATCATTGATGAGATAACTGCCCCCCATAGGGCGATACTTATGATTAAGGACGGGAGATTTGTGTTTGGCGGGATAAAAAGAACAGATATCTGAAGGAGACCATAGCCCCCTAATTTTAAAAGGATTGCTGCTAAAATTATAGAACCAGCCACGGGAGCTTCTACATGGGCTTTAGGAAGTCATAAATGGGTAAAGAAAAGGGGGAGTTTTACTATGAAAGCTAAGTTAGCTGTTAGTCATCATATTATAAGGGTGTTTTCGCTAATGGGGGGTAGTGTTCATGATAAAAATATATAGATATGGCCGGAGGTTTTTGAAAGGAGGATGAGACTAACTAGGAGGGGCAGAGATGCTGCAATAGTATATAAAAATAGATAGAATCTTGCTTGAAGGCGTTCAGGCTGATATCCCCAGCCAAGAATTATAATTAAGATAGGGATTAAAGTTCTTTCAAATAGGATATAAAATATTAGAAAGTTGTTTGTTGAGAAGGAAAGAGTTAGGGTCAGAAGGAGGAAAATTGATCAGAAGGAGAAGGATTTCGGATAGTTGTTTGAAGAAAAAATTTTATTTCTGCAGAGAAACATTAAAGCAGTAATTCAGATTGAAAGAGTAATTAATGAGGATCTTAGGGGGCTATTTGCGGAAAAGAATCTAAGGGCAACAAAGTTTATTGGGGAGTATAATAAATTTAGAGATATAGCAGAAATTAGGAAAAGTACTGGGGGTATTAAAAATCATAATTTTTTAGAGTTAGAGAGAAGTAGGAGAGAGGAGCAGCCGATGATAAAGAATAGTTTTAGCATTTAGAAGAGGTAGTTGATTTTAGAAGGTCGTTTCCCTTAAATCGGATTAAGTTGATTAGGCAGGCAAGGCCTAAAGAAGCCTCGCAGGCACCGAAGGTAAGAAGTACTAGCATTATTATTGAGTTGCTTGGTGAGGTTTTGGTCGTTGATAGGATGATTGCAGTGGTTATTGATAAGATTATGCCTTCAAGGGCTAGAAGTGCTATAAGAAGGTGTTTGCGTTGCAGGGTTATGGAAAGAAGGGCTGCAAGCCTTGCTGTTGGGAGTAGGCAGGATAATGGGAGAATCATAGCTAAGAGGCAAGGCCATTACTGATTTACAAGACCAGGGTTTGAAGATTAAACTATCTTAGCGTCAAAAGACAACAAAGTTGATCTTTAACTCCCAAAGTTAGGGTTTTAATAAACTATCTTTTGCTAGTGATTGTGGTTAATATATAAGGAGCATCCTATTTATAGTATGAAAAACTATTGTAATTATTTATACTATATATATGTCTGTGCACTATGTGGTGTGGAATAGTTTGCTCAGAGACGGAGAGTCTTGTTAATATCTTCAGTATTATATTTTGTATAAATTATCTGAGCAGAGAAAGAGGAAAAGGAGGAGAGTTATAGATATAAGGGTTAGATGGGATGTAATTAGATTGTTTTGTCAAGGTTGAATTTTTATATATAGGGAAGATGACATTAATTTTGTTCCTTGGCCCCCTAGAGTCTCGTTTCAGCCTGAGTCGATGGTTTTTAGAAGGAGCATTCTTGTTAGAAGGGGGTATTTTATTAGGAACTGTGATGATAGAGGTGTTAGAAATCATATTCTAGCGGATAGATGGTAGATTAGTGAAGTTGGTGGGTTGAGGGGAATTTTTGTTTTTCTTAGGGTAAGAAGTATTGAGAGGGTAGCACCAAATAGAGTAAAGGAGGTTGCTGTTAGTTTGAGTTGGAGAGGAATAAATGGTTCTGGAATAGATGGAAATATTAATCAGCTTATGGTGGCTCCTCCGAAGATGGCTCCTATAGAGAGGAATAAGGTAGGGATTGAGATGTCAAGGTCTTTGTTGTTGATTTGGTGAAGGGGGCTTGATATAGATGGTGATCAGACTAAAGAGGCTATAAAGCGGATAGAGTATGCGGATGTTAAGGCGGTGGACAGGAATAGAAGAATTAAGATTAAGATGTTGGTCGGGTTTGCAGTTGATAGTTCTAGGATTATGTCTTTGGAGTAGAATCCTGCTAGGAAGGGTGTTCCACATAGAGCTAGATTAGCAATTGTTATGCTTCTTAAGAGTATAGGCAGTTGATTGGTTAGTGCACCTAGAATGCGCAGATCTTGGGCATGGTGCATAGAGGAGATAATTGATCCGGCGCATATGAATAGTAACGCTTTAAATAGGGCGTGGGTAGAGAGATGGAATAGGGCTAGGGATGGGAGAGCGAGGCCTAGGCTTGCTATTATAACTCCTAGTTGGCTTAGGGTTGATAGGGCGATAATTTTTTTTATGTCTGATTCAAATATAGCGGATAGTCCTGCTATAAATATAGTTAGAGACGCTGTGAGGAGTAAGAGGGCGTGGAAGTTTTTTGTTATAGAGAGTGCCGGGTAGAATCGGATGAGAAGGAATACTCCCGCTGTTACTAGGGTTGATGAGTGGACCAGAGCGGAGACTGGGGTGGGGGCGGCTATAGCTGCTGGAAGTCATCTTGAAAATGGGATTTGGGCACTTTTGGTTAGGGCTGCTAGGGTAATGGCTAGAAGGAGGGACGGTGAAAAGTTTGTAGGTTCAGTTTGTAAGATTATTCAATGGCCTTGGTTGAGTATTCAGGCGATAGAGAGGAGGATGAGGGCATCTCCAATTCGATTTGTGAGGGCAGTAATTATTCCTGCCGCTAGCGATTTCGGGTTTTGGTAGTAGATTACTAGGACAAAGGAGGTGATGCCTAGGCCATCTCATCCTAGAAGAAGAAATATAAGATGCGGGATATAAATTAGTATATTTATGGAGAGGATAAATAGTAGAACTAGGTGGATAAATCGTTTTATAAAGGGATCGTGGGCTATATATGATGAAGAAAATTGTATAATGTTAGCTGAAATGAACAGTACAATAAATGAAAATAAGAGGCCTACTGGGTCGATGATTAGGGGAATGGTGATATGTATGGAGGAGATTGTTATAAGTCTTCATTGGATGAGAATGGTTTTATTTATGAAAATGAAGTAAATTATTAGGGGAATACTTGTTAGACTTAAGATGAGTCAGATGGTTAGTATGGAAATTTTTGGGGTAGATTTTAATAGCATATAGATTAAGGGCTAGAAAGCAATTCTGAAACCACAGCTCAGTGTTTTTGTTAAACTACCATAATGAAAAGGAGGAAGGTTAGTTCTTTCTTTGAGCCGAAATCAAAGATGCATTGTGCTCTCCTTTAAGATGAGGATTAAAAAGAGGGGTGTTCATCGGCATAAAGTGTTAAGAGGAGAAAGAAAATGTATGCTTGGATACAGCAGATACCAAATTCGAAGATTGTGTATCCGGATTGGATGAGGAGGAGGGAAATTATGGATGTTGGGGATCTGGCAAAGGCGGCAGCACAGTATATTCCTATTAGGCCTAGGACGATGTGTCCGGCACTTATGTTGGCTGCTAGTCGAACTCTTAATGTGATAGGACGTACTAGGACTCTGATAGTTTCAATGATGATCAGTGCAGGAGCTAGTCAGGCGGGTGCTCCTCTGGGGAGGAAGTTGGCAGAGGCGGTTTTTGGTTTTCTTAGAAATCCAGAGAGAATTAGGGCAAATCAGAGTGGTAGTGCAAGTGTGACAGAAAATAGAAGGTGTGATGAGGCTCTTAGGGTGTAAGGGATTATTCCAATGAGATTTACTGAAATGATAAGTAGGAATAAGGGGCATAAAATGGAGGCAAGACTTTTTAAATGGATGCTAAAAGTTCGTTTTACTTGGTCATATGCTATAGATATGATAGATTGGGGAAGTCAAAAAAAGGAGGGGGGTGTTATTCAGTAGTTGGAGGTTAGGAGGATTAGAGGGAGAAGAGATATAGCTCAGAATAGTGGGGAAAATTTATAGAAAGAGTAGTAGTTGAAGGGGTCAAAGGTTGAAAAGATATCTATTATCATCAAGTTTTGGGATTTCCCATTTATAGCTTTGAAGGCTATTAGTTTGTTTAACTTAAAAACTTAGTGCTTAGAAAGTTCCCATAATCGAGATGAGATTGGAAGGAGTAGGAATAGAAGGAAATACATGAATGTTAGAATTTGTCCGATTCATCTGTATGGCTCTTCTACTGGGCGTCCACCAATTCAGGTTAGGAGAATTAGGGTAGTTATAAATCTTCAGAATAGGATTTGGGTTGCTGGGTGATATTGGTATCCTCGTTGATGTGCTGTGTTGATTAGTGGTAGAATAAATAGAACTAGGATTGCAGCGAATATTGCGATGACTCCTCCTAGTTTGTTAGGAATAGATCGTAGAATGGCGTATGCTCAAAGAAAGTATCATTCTGGTATAATGTGGAGGGGGGTTACTAAGGGGTTTGCTTGGATGAAGTTTTCTGGGTCGCCGAGGATGTTAGGGGTAAAGAGGGCTACGGAGATTAGAGTAAGAAGGAGGAGGATGACGCCGTATAGGTCTTTGGTAGAGTAGTATAGATGAAAGGGAATTTTGTAGGATGAAGAAGAAATTCCTAGCGGGTTGTTAGAGCCTGTTTGATGGAGGAAAAGAAAGTGTAGTATGGTTAGGCCTATAATTGCGAATGGAGTTATAAAGTGGATAGCAAAAAATCGGGTGAGAGTTGCGTTGTCGACTGCAAATCCCCCTCAGACTCATTCGACTAGTATTTTTCCAATATAGGGGATTGCAGAGAGGAGGTTAGTAATGACAGTTGCTCCTCAGAAGCTTATTTGTCCTCATGGTAAGACATATCCTAGAAACGCGGTAAGTATTACTAAGAATAAAAGGATTACGCCAATGTTTCAGGTTTCTATAAGGAAGTAAGAGCCGTAATAGAGGCCTCGTCCAACATGTAGATAGATACAGATAAAGAATCAAGAGCTTCCGTTGGCGTGTATGGTGCGGAGTAGTCATCCATAGTTTACATCGCGTGTGAGATGTGCTACAGAATTGAAGGCTAAATCTACATGGGGGGCATAGTGTATTGCTAGAAAGAGACCTGTTAGGATTTGAAGTACTAAGCATAGGCCTAGGAGAGATCCAAAGTTTCATCAAATGGAAAGGTTATTTGGTGCTGGCAGGTCAATAAGGCTGTTATTGATTAGGGTAATTGCTGGGTGGGATTTTCGTAACGGTTGTGACATAAGGGAGAAATGGGCGTAATGGGCCGTCTTGGATTTTAGAGATTTTTACTACAGCAATGAGGATAAGGAAGAGGATTCTTGCTAATAGGAGAAAGACAATGAATGAGTTGGGGAGTAGAAGAAGAAATGGCTCTATGTTGTTTAGGGATGAGGTAGTAAAAGTTGGAATGGCTATATTTAAGTGAGGGAGGAAAAGGACAGATGTTGATAGAGAAGTTGCAAGAATCATTTTTTTTATTTCTAGATGTTGGTTGGGTTGGATTACTACAAAGTAGGAGAATATAACTAGTATTCCCCCAATATAGATTAGGAATAAAATTAATGCGAATCATCTGGTGGAAGGAAGGGCAATAGTAGTTGCTATTAAGGAAGCTGTGATAATTAGTCAAATTCTTAGTGTGGCGGGATTGGATGCGAGAAGAATTGTAGTAGTTATCACTACTCTTATAGTAATAAAGAGCGTTAGTATCATTATAGATATGGAGTTTTATCTTGTTTTATAGGTTAAAGAATTGCACTTTATCTTTAGGCGTCAAAGGCCTATGTGCTCTGTACACTAACCTGTAGGGCTATGAACCTCATCAGTAAATACAGATGTATAAGAAAATTCATACTACATCGACGAAATGTCAGTATCAGGCTGCGGCTTCGAACCCGAAGTGGTGACCTTGGGAAAAGTGGGAGAGATATGCTCGGATTAGGCATACGGATAAGAATGTAGTGCCGATAAGGACGTGAAGGCCATGGAATCCTGTTGCTACAAAGAATGTTGAGCCGTAAACACTATCGGCAATTGAAAAAGGTGCTTCAAGGTATTCTTCTGCTTGAAGGAAGGTAAAGTAGAGGCCCAGTGTTACGGTAATAAGGAGGGCTAGAAGGGTGTCTTTGCGGGAAAGTTCAAGTATTCTATGGTGGGCCCAGGTCACTGATACGCCGGAGGCGAGAAGAACTGCAGTGTTTAGTAGGGGCACTGCATATGGGTTGATAGGGTCAATTCCTGTGGGAGGTCATACGCATCCAAGGGAGGGTGTGGGGGCAAGTCTTCTGTGAAAAAAAGCTCAGAAGAAAGAGAAGAAGAAAGCTACTTCTGAGGCAATGAATAGAATTATTCCGGCACGGAGTCCTTTGACCACTATGGATGTATGGTGTCCTAAGTAGGTGCCTTCTCGGATTACGTCTCGTCATCATTGGATTATTGTAAGGATAGTGATAATAAAGCCGAGATAGAGGCTTCATATTCCGTGATTGTGAAATCAGGAGGTTAATCCGATTGCAAGGGTAAAGGCTCCAATAGCGGCAGTTACTGGTCATGGGCTGAGTTGAACGAGGTGAAACGGTTGTCGGATCATTAACAAGGGGAAGGTGTCCGTTGAAAGATCTACAGTCTTTTGCCTAAATCTCGGCCACCTTGCTTAGAATCAGGGTCATTGTGGAAATTTATAGGCTTTTATAGAAGATGAGTGAGTTGGGAATTTTGGAAGTTGGTTTCATCATCTAGCAGAGGATAAAATGGCAATTGTTGTTAGTAGGATGAGAATTATGGCTTTTCATTTTAGGGGAGAGAGATGAGGCATAGAAAATCGCTAGGATAGCTTTTTGAAGACGACAACTTCATATTTTTTAAATAAATTAGATTTTCAGTTTCTTTTTTCTTTAATTCAGTTTATAAATGTTTTGGGGGAGACGATTTCAATGGCAATGGGCATAAAAGAGTGGTTGGCACCGCAGATTTCTGAGCATTGTCCGTAGAAGATACCTGGTCGAGTAGTAGAGAAGCCCACTTGGTTTAGACGCCCTGGAATGGCGTCTACTTTAATTCCTATTGACGGGATTGTTCAGGAGTGAATTACATCAGCGGCTGTCACTAAGATTCGAATTTCTGAGTTTATTGGGAGGATGGCTCGGTTATCTACTTCAAGGAGTCGGAATTGTCCTGGTGAGAGGTCTTCTGTTGGTAGCATGTAGGAATCAAATTCTAAATTTCCAAAATCAGAATATTCATATGATCAGTATCATTGATGACCAACAGTTTTTAAAGTGATTGATGGATTTCTTACTTCATCTATTAAATATAAAAGTCGGAGAGACGGGATGGCAAGAAATACTAGGATAAGGGCAGGGAGGATGGTTCAGATAGTTTCGATTTGTTGGGCTTCTAAGGTGTTCCGGGAAGAATATTTGGATGTGAGGAGGGAGAATATTGCATAGCCCACAATGGTAATGATTAAGACTAAGATAACTATAGCGTGATCATGAAATTGGGTAAGTATTTTTATAATAGGAGATGCGGCGTCTTGTAGAGCTAGTTGACCTCAGGTTGTCATGTAAGTGGGTTGGCATAAAATATTTTGTCACTTAATAGGGAGGCTGGTCGTAGAGAGGGGGAATAAGAGGTAATTAAGGGAGTTTCGGGCAGGTTATGGAAGCCTAGGGGGAGGGTGTCTTGTCATTCTATGAATGACGGTTGATGAGAGGAGGAGATAACTGGTCGTTGAGCTACAAATCTTTCTCATAGGATAAAGATAAAGAGGAGAAGAGCTACAAAGGAAATTATAGACCCGGTTGAGGAGATTACGTTTCATTTAGTGAAGGCATCTGGATAGTCTGAGTAGCGGCGAGGCATGCCTCTTAGGCCTAGGAAATGTTGGGGGAAGAAGGTTATGTTTACGCCTACAAATATGAGCCCAAAGTGTACTTTTCTTCATCGCGCGTGAAGGGTTATTCCTCTTATTAAAGGGTATCAGTGGGTAAATGCAGCGAATAAGGCAAACACAGCTCCTATAGATAGGACGTAATGGAAGTGTGCAACTACGTAGTAAGTATCATGGAGAATTACATCTAGGGAGGAATTGGCTAGTACAATTCCGGTAAGACCTCCAGTGGTGAATAAGAAAATAAATCCTAGGGCTCAGAGCATTGGTAGTTCGTACTTAATTCGTGAGCCATGGATAGTGGCTAATCACCTAAATACTTTAATTCCGGTCGGAACGGCAATAATTATAGTGGCTGCTGTGAAGTATGCTCGTGTGTCGACGTCTATACCAACAGTGAATATATGATGTGCTCAGACGATAAAGCCTAAAATTCCAATTCCTAGTATGGCATAGATTATACCAAGAGTGCCGAAGGATTCGGGTTTTGATGCATAGTGTGTTACGATATGAGAGATGGCACCAAATCCGGGGAGAATAAGAATATATACTTCTGGATGCCCGAAGAATCAGAAGAGATGTTGGAATAAAACAGGGTCTCCTCCTCCTGCGGGATCAAAGAAAGCAGTATTGATGTTTCGGTCTGTGAGGAGTATTGTAATGGCGCCAGCGAGGACTGGAAGGGAAAGTAAGAGAAGGACGGTAGTGATAACAACCGCTCAGACAAACAGGGGGACTCGTTCTAATCGTATTCCATCTGATCGTATGTTTGCTACTGTTGTAATAAAGTTGATTGAGCCAAGAATTGAGGATACACCAGCAAGGTGAAGGGAAAAAATTGCCATATCTACAGAGGGTCCAGCGTGTGCGATATTTCTAGAGAGTGGCGGATATACAGTTCATCCTGTTCCTACTCCTTTTTCTACAATAGCGGAAGATACTAAGAGAATAAGGGCAGGAGGAAGGAGTCAGAATCTAAGGTTGTTTATACGGGGGAAGGCTATGTCTGGGGCGCCTAATATAAGGGGGAGAAGCCAATTTCCGAATCCACCAATTATAATGGGCATTACTATAAAGAAGATTATAAGAAATGCGTGGGCTGTTACAATTGTGTTGTATAGTTGGTCTCTGCCTAAAAATGAGCCAGGTTGACCTAGTTCTATTCGGATAAGAATTCTTATTGAGGTGCCTAGAAGGCCTCCTCAAATTCCCAGGATAAAGTAGAGTGTTCCAATATCTTTGTGGTTTGTAGAGTAAAGTCATCGCAT